ATAGAAAATAAAAACATATAAAAAAAAAATATAATTAATATACAAATATAATATAAAAAAAAATTTCAAAACTGAAAAAATTTCAGTAGTCATATGGGGTAAAATATCTAGGGATTTCTAGCATATTCTTTTCGATTTTCGAAGTATTTTTTTTTTTCATTAATATCTGTGTATAGGATCATTGCTTCTATTGATTTGATACGAATACATTACATAAACATAATCTAAAGCACCGAACGATTATATTTTTTCTCCTTTCCTTATCCTGGATTTCATTTCTATTTTCCTTAATTGATTTGATTCAATCCGTTGAGTTGCGAGTTTACATATAACAACTCATATCTTTCTATACAAAAAAATTCGAAACTTTTTTCTTGTACTATACCGACTGACCCTCTCAGAAATAAAATAAAAAGAATCGAGTTATTTCATTAGAGTTAAAATGAAAAAAAAAAGAGTCATTCCATTTCAGACCAATCTCGAGTACTAAAGAAAGATCGCGATTTGGAATGAACCAAAATACTTGTTTGTTTTGTTACGGCAATAACACTTAGTAATAGTAAGACCACCCGATGGGTTGGATTTCACTACAAGAAAAAGGTTTGTTTTACAGCAAACCTACATTACACAATGAAACATACCACAGAGTGGTATAATAGACGGAATCGTAAATTATCTAATCTACAGAAGAAAGATACTTCTAATAGAAAGAATTAGACATTATCGAATGATTTGACAGACCAAATCCCAAAACCAACTCAACTCATAGAATATAGAAGAAGGAAATTGATACATTTAGGACCAATTCATTATCTCTGCATTATCTCTGAATCAATCAATTGGGGTTGTTGTTCTGCCAAAAAGCGATTAGTCAGGCGACTCCACAAAACAAATACAAGAAAAGAATAGGTCCTAGATCTATGTGACTGTTGAAGTTTTTAGACAGAATCATGTCATGATTCTCACTTCATAAATTGACCGGATTCGATATACCAACGCAAAAATGTATCACTAACTCTTTAATCATGGACAGGAAAAGAGGAAAAAGGTCATATGTAATCCATCCACGAAGATTAATGAAGGAAGATGAGTATTTTATCCGAGATTTTACAAATACTGATTAGATCTATTGGAATGAATTATTGTTTTTTATTTATTGTTTTTATTTTCCTGTCCCTATGTATTTACATGAACATGTGGTAATACTTTTGGACCAACCAACCGGCCAGTCTATAAACAAGTACTAATGAGGAAATGAAAACTATACTAAACTAAAATAGAATGTATTAGGGCTATACGGACTCGAACCGTAGACCTTCTCGGTAAAACAGATCAAACTGATTATTATCGAAATGATTCGAACTGTTTCAAAGACCCAACATGCATTTTGTTGCATTGGGCTCTTTCATAAACTGATGTAAAGATCAGTTAGTCCACCATATTTTTCTTTACAGGAAAATAATGAGATGGCTCCATGTGCTCTGATTCATCATTTGTATTCTGATCTAGGAGCAATACCAAAGTGTTTCAAAGAAGGGTTACCTTGACTTAGGTCTGCCTTCGGCCTAGATCTAACTAAGTTAGATGGAGTCTCTATCGCTACGCTGCAAGAGTCGAATATGAGACTTCATACACCTTAAAGTTCATAGGACGAAAAAAGGTTATTTTGAGGCCCTTATACTCATTATGCCTAGCATTGAATGGACTGGGTATTTACCTTATCAACTATCAAATCAATGGCGGGTTCTATTTGATTTGGCACCTGAATTCGCACCTGAATCGGACCGAACCCAATATTTGTCAGGCTATTGTTCTCTTGTTCCCTCGAATCTATGGAATAAGACATCGATTTGTCAATAAGATCAATTATGTTTATTGCATTGCATAATGGGCTCCCTTGAAAAGCATTGGCGCACGTGTAAACGAGGTGCTCTACCTAACTGAGCTATAGCCCTTGTCATAGATATATTAACATATGGATAATTTCTTGTCAAGATGGATATTCCATAATCCCACATGATAGCTCTCTGATCCGTCTACTGTTAAGAGATTGGTATTGCTTAGAAATAATATTCCACTTATAATCCTATAAGTGATGGATCCTTTTTTTGGTGATAAATAACCTACTTAACTCAGTGGTTAGAGTATTGCTTTCATACGGCGGGAGTCATTGGTTCAAATCCAATAGTAGGTAGAACTTATTAGATACCGAAGTCAATTGAGTGATATCTAATAAGTTTTTCTACCCATTTTCTTTTTTTTTTTCGTTATATCAGATTAGACTTGATTGTGTTCAATTGGCAGAATAAAAATGTGGTGTATAATAATACAGTTCTAAAGAACTTCTTTTGATTATTTTGATGTATTGACTTGACTAGGAGGAAATAGCATTTACAGCCTCTACTCGTGTCCTAGCTCGTCTGAGAGCTAGATTCGCTTCAATTGCTTGTCTCTTACCCTCAGCTCTACTCAAGTTAGCTTCAGCTATTTCAAGAGCTTG